TAAAGAAAAAAAACAATGCCTACAGGAAAAGGACTAATCGGTTATTTCTGCCATCGCCTCAAACGTGTCAATATTCTCACTAATGGTACGTAAATGTAACTCCTTGTTCAAAGAACTATTCAGAGTGCCTCGAGCTCCTTTTAAAACTTGTTGGAAAACCTGTTGTCGGACTTGCTGAACCGCCCTTTGGTGGTCAAAACGAATGGTTTCATTTTTGTAATTTTCTAATTCTTCCAAAGTCTTATAAGTTGACTTAATCAAATTCAATTTTTCTCGTTCTATCTCCGAGTATCCATTCACTCGAAATTGATCCGCTTCCCTTTCGACTTTCCGTAAGCGAGCCCGGGCTTTTTCCAGCCGTTGAATGGCCCCCCCCTGCAGTTCCTCTGAATTTCGAATAGTATTCAGGATCTTCCGTTTTCGATTATCTAATAAATCACTTAATGAAAGTAGATTATCTTTCCATTCATCTCAAAACTTACATGATCCCTTCCCGAACCAAACATGAATTTTTCGATTCATTTGGCTCTCACACTCAATTACTTCAACTTTTTAAGTATGGGGGCAATTCCCATATCTTTTTTTTTAATGTAATGAGCCTATCCTCTACCTCTCTTCTCTATTCATATTCCAAGATGTCGCGACTAATCACTAATCCAAGACCAGAATATTTTGAGGACTCTTCTGACGGAACAAAACAAAAATATTGAATTGTCAGCAAAGTTGTTTCTTTTTTTCGTCAAATCCAAAGAATTCTTCTTACTTTATATTATACACAGGTCACCGATTCAGCATAAAAAGCGGTTGATTGAAATATTTCAAATATTTTGCATTCCAATAAAAGAAAAGGCTCAAATAATTTTATCGACATGAGTGTTTTATATCGAAAAAAAAAACACAAATTCCAATTATTCATTTTGCAAACATTTCTATTCTATATTAATATAGTAGTAGAAAGAGTACCATGCTGCGTCTGGACTTCAAACAGTTTGGTTTAGCTTTAACCATGTTAATGACCCCCCACTATTGGTTTGGTTGATAGAGAATCAAAGTACATTTACCAATGAATCACGAAATGCTATGGTTCTTAAATATGATTTGAAATTGATTCAGAAGTAATTCGCGGAATCGTGCACCTTTTTCGATCTAGTTATAATGAAAAAAAGTACAGCTGGTTGGATCCAGCCTATTCTTGAAATAAACAACTCGCACGCACTCCCTTTCCAAAAAAGATCAATACACCAAGGACTACACTTAGATTTATTGGATTTGTTGCTAAAATATCGGTATTAAACCCGAAACTCCCGGCAAATGACCAGCGAACCAAGGAAACGAAAGAATCGGTTATATTTTTCATATTATCTCCTCTTTTAGATAGACTAAAAAAAAATACGTAATTTGCATATTTATAGGATTAAACAAAGGGATTCGCAAATAAAAGCGCTAATGCTACAACCAGTCCATAAATTGTTAAAGCTTCCATAAAAGCCAGACTAAGCAATAAAGTACCTCGTATTTTTCCCTCCGCCTCGGGTTGTCTCGCGATACCTTCTACAGCTTGACCCGCAGCAGTACCTTGACCTACTCCAGGTCCAATAGAAGCAAGCCCGACGGCCAACCCAGCGGCAATAACAGAAGCGGCAGAAATCAGTGGATTCATGATAAGTTCCTCGCACTAAAATAAAGAAATAGTTAATGATACAATCGTCCAATGAATTATGACTTAATTATTCCATCGCTAAGATTCATCCAGTCGAAATAACTAAGAACTCGGAATTGAAGTAATAATAATATTAGTATTAAACCATAAAAGCTACTTCGATATCTCTTTTTTAGTTCCGATCCACAGGATTTTTGTGAATCCATACGACTTTTGTTCTTCCATTTCTTCTTTCCAAACCCTTTTTTAATTCTTCGTTCGTTAGTTTTCTTTATTTCATCGCTTTATTCATTCACATTCAATTCACAGGCAAAAACAAAACCGAAGAATTTCTATTGGAATCTCTATCTAAGTTCACAATAGTAGGGCGGATTAGATATATCTTTAGTTGATATATAACTATCAATATCTAATATCATATATACATGTCTTTCTTCCAGAACGTAAACCAACTATTCATATCTTAGATTCAAACTATTCGTATCTTAAAGTCAATCGTATTCTAGAATCATTCTTGGAACCATACACAAGAGTTGGCTTAGAGTCATTAGATCCCATATACCCAATTCTGTTCCCTTCTCCCAATCAACCCATTTTTTATGAATCTCGTTTGGCGAATCATTGCATAGAAATAAACATAAGTATTTTATTCCGGTAAGGTCATTCACTTTAATTATTTAATTCTTTATTAATATTTTCTTTTGGTCAATTGTTGAATTGAATAAAATCAACTGAAATGGGAATCATTCTAGAAAGCATCTTTCTTTTTCTTTTTTTTTTTTAATCACACACCGTGTAAATTGTGATACTATGATACTATAAGAATTTTTATTCAAATAATGACTCCTTATATTTGAATTGAATGAACAAAACAATAGAATGATAATATTCATTGGCAGGAGTATGATATAATAAAGCCAAACATGAATTTTAGGAAAAAGATCTTTTTGATCTCTTTCCTTTTTTACAATTCCCCAATATCTGAATTTTTTTTCTATGACTCTTGGTCGTATATCCCGTATTTGTCTATTTCTATTTGTATATTGATGTTTCCTAAGTGAATTATCTTTAGTTACGCATACACTGCGTTATTCTAAGCTAAAAAAAAAAAGAAACTATTTCGAAAACTATTCAATGATGGCCCTCCATAGATTCGCCTATATAAGCCGCCGCTAAAGTTGCAAAAATAAGAGCTTGAATACCGCTTGTAAATAATCCAAGGAACATCACAGGTATAGGAACCACTAAAGGTACTAAAGAAACAAGAACAACAACTACTAATTCATCAGCTAATATATTCCCGAAAAGTCGAAAGCTAAGTGATAAAGGTTTTGTGAAATCTTCTAAAATGTTAATGGGTAAAAGAATTGGAGTCGGTTGAATGTATTTACTGAAATAACCTAATCCCTTTTTAGAAAGACCTGCATAGAAATATGCTACTGACGTGAGCAAGGCTAAAGCAACGGTAGTATTGATATCATTCGTAGGTGCAGCTAACTCCCCATGGGGTAACTGTATTATTTTCCAAGGTAAAAGAGCACCGGACCAATTCGAAACAAAAATAAATAGAAACATAGTTCCAATAAAGGGAACCCATGGACCATATTCTTCTCCAATCTGAGTTTTGCTCACGTCTCGAATAAATTCAAGGACATATTCGAAGAAATTTTGACCGGCAGTCGGAATAGTTTGTGGATTCCGAACAGCTATAAGGGCTGAACCTAATAAGATAGCAATTACAACCCAAGAAGTAATAAGTACTTGGGCATGGACTTGTAAACCTCCTATTTGCCAATAGAAATGTTGGCCTACTTCCACACCGGATATATCGTATAACCCTTTTAGTGTGTTACTGGAACATGATATAACATTCATATTGCCCTCTAACAGAAATAGAACTTTAAAAAGAATTATTTTGATTCAACCCTCCCCCTTTCGACTTGGATACTTTAATTAGAATTATCCGTTTTGAATACCCGCTAATCACCCACAGTTTTTTTTAATTTCTTTTCTTTTATGCGATTCAAGAAGAGTAACCGATTCCAAAAATCCATGTAGTTACCAAAAAAATTTATTTATCTTATTATTAATCAAAGATTTCGTATATAGCTAGAACGACCCTCACAAATTGCAAATACAAATTTATTAAGAATTAATCGGATTGAAGCTATAGCGTTATCGTTTGCTGGAATCGAAATATCTGCGAGATCGGGGTCACAATTTGTATCGATTAAACAAATTGTTGGAATTCCAAAAGCGATACATTCTCGAAGAGCCGTATATTCTTCTTGCTGATCAACGATGATTACAATATCCGGTACCCCCGTCATATATTGAATCCCGCCCGGATACGTTTGCAAGCGTGATAATTGTCTCTTCAGGATAGCTGCGTCTCTTTTTGGAAGACGGTTGAGTCTCCCCGTCTTTTGTTCCGCTCTCAAATCCCTGAACTTATGAAGTCTCGTTTCTGTAGTGGACCAATTCGTTAACATACCACCGAGCCCTTTTTTTTTAATAAAATATAATGACATATAATGACACCGGGTTCTTATTGCAGCTCGTGCTACTAAATCCGCTGCTTTATAACAAGCTTCTGATAAAAAACGAGCGGTTCTTGTCAGATTTGTAATATGAATACCTTTCTGTTTTGCTGAGATATAAGGTGACATTCTAGGATTCCATTTCCTAGTAACATGACAAAAAGGAATTCCTGCTTCCACCATCTCTTCAAAATTGATATTCCACTATCTTCTTGCCATTTCTCCCCATACTTCCTCTTTTTTTTTTATTTTTTTTATCAAAAAAATAAAAAAAAAAAGAGACGAGTGAAATAAATAATTGTTCCAATGGAACCTTCTCTTCTACCAGAGATTGGCCATTGATACACAATCCAGGCCATTCATTACTTTCTATTCGTTATTATCTTTCTTTTCTTACTATTAAGAAATCAAAGGATCAAAAATAGTTAAGAGAATCCGCTACTTAGGACTCATTAAATCCTCTAAATTATTGTTCTGATGTATCATGTAAAGTCTTTGAAATGCAAAAGTCTAATAATTCTCTGTGGTGTAAGAAAATATCTATCATCCCCCCCCCGAATAAATTCTTTTTTTTGTTTCCAAAAGAATATTGTTATGCTGCCGTGAACAGTGCACTAATGCTTTGAATCCGGTACCAACGGGTATCATCCCCCCCAGAACAACGTTCTCTTTCAGGCCTTTCAACCAGTCGATACGACCCCGGAGAGCTGCTTTTGCTAAAACCCGAGCGGTTTCTTGAAAACTTGCTTCAGATATAAAACTTTGAGTATTCAGAGATGCTCTCGTTATTCCCAATAATATAGCTCGATAACGGATCGCTTCTTCCAAAGCACGCCCCGTTCGCTCCGCTCGTAACAATCCAATAAGTTCGCCGGGTAAAAAAATATTAGACATTCCGTCTTCTGAAACCAACACTTTTGATGTTATTTGACGTACAATAATTTCGATATGTCTATTATGGATTTGGACCCCCTGGGATCGATAAACCTTTTGGATCTTATTAACCAAAGAGATACGACTTTGCACTATAGTTAGCTCAGCACCAATTAAGAATCCCCAAGGAATCCCAAGAATTCTTGTTATACGCGCGTTCCAACCCTCAACTCTTTTTTCTAGGTTCATCGATATTGAATCAATCGAACGCACTTCTAACACTTGTTCTACTTTTGGAAGACCCTGCGTTATATCACCAGATCTTGATTTTTCATATATAAATGTAATTAATGTATCTCCTTCATAAAGGATTTCTCCATAATGCCCATGAACAGTAGCTCCTGGAGTAGCCAAATAGGGCTTAGCTGATCTTATTACTACAGAGCCAGCTTGAACAATTAAAACTTGACCTGATTTGAGGTGTGGTCCATTTGTGGCTATACATATATTTTCACAAATAAACTGCCCAAGACTCATTATTGTGGACATTTCCTCACAATAATTATGATGGATAAAATACCAATTCAAATTAAATGGATTCAAAACAATCTTACTGTCTGGATCAGGATTATAAATTCTCTCGTTTTCATCCATTAAATAAAATTTACGTACTTGAAAAGTCTGTTTAAAATTATCAAGTTTCAAATAGTTAGTTACCGAAATCGGATTATAAGTTATTAAATAGTAAAATGAATAAAAATTCGCAATTTGAAGGACTGTTCCTAAGGGTCCCAACGAATTCCTAATTGGAATTAGAGGATCTTTTTGAATGTGAATTGATTGCTTTATCACATTATGATATTTGATATCGTTGAATGGACCCATTCGAAAACAATTAGATGATGACAAAATTATCAAAGACTGGCATTCCTTATTTCTATTCAACAAGGTATGAATAGTTCCTTGATTTTGGCTAAGTGATTGTTGAACCCTTGCCTTGAAATAAATGGAGTAAAACGGATTTATATTGGTGCGATCTGGACCATTATCAGAGATCAATCCTGGACTTGACGGAGCATTCCTTTTTCTGATATACGAAATATGGGATTGCACTAAGTCGATTCTTAGGAAATCTCGAATCATACCGTTTGTACTTACTTCAACAAAGGAAGCACAGACCTCTTCGACGGAAGAACTTTTTTTGTCTTGGTCCCAATTCAAGACTAAACAAGTTCGAACTAATTGAATACTTGTGTCAGAAATACCCCGAAAGGGTTTGCCCTTTCCATAAAGGATATAATTGACAGCTTGAAGGTGCATATTATCCTTTTCCCGCAGCAGATCCTGGGGGAAGAGTGTTGCTAAATTGATACCGCTCGCTATTTCATATGTGACTACGGGTCGAACCAAAACAAAATGCTTTTTCTTGGTAGGTGTGATCCGTTGGACATAGATCCATTTTTTCAATTTTTTTGATTCCCGGGTGGATTCCTTAAGTTCTTTTTTTCCCGTTTCCGGCGGTATCAAGATGCCACTGTGTCGGGATATCTTATCCGTTTCCCCAGGAAAATGGATATCCCCAGAAAAAATTTTTAGTTCAATCCTTTTTTTTTTTTTCTCCACTCGGACTAATCCGCCCACTTGGCTTCTTCTATTTAAAGCGATCCGGGTATCTACTCCAATGATACTATTATTCCGTACCATTACGTAAGAAGATTCGGGTAAAATATGCACTTCCTCGGGAATGAAAAAAAAGCGATCAATTTTCATTTGAAATTTTGTCTTAATTTTTTTGACTCCTCGATACTCAATCAAGTCCTCTTTTTTGACGATTGAATGCGCCCCTATAGTCCCATATTTAGTAATTCCTGAATTCTTTCTTCTGTATCGAGGATCATCAAAATAAGCAAGAATACTATTTTTACGGAAAATACCCTTTATGGGTATTTCAATCGAGATACCTGAATGGGGCATTAGTTCTTTCTCTTGTTCTTGAATGGAGTGGAACGGAATGAGAAATTGATTTCTTCGCCTTTTTGCCAATAAATCAGAATTCTTGTGGAGAATTGCAGGATGTATGAGATTACAATGACCAATACCTATGATTCGATTACCTATGATTCGATTAAATCCCGAATAATCCAAAATACCATCTTCTTTTTTATCAGAAAAATCTGACCTAACTAATTGGTGTCTCACTTGATCATTATTCACTGAGAGGCTAGAAATATATCTTCGTTCGACAGAATGAGAATGGATGTTCAGTTGATCTTGATCCTTGTGGAGTGAAAAAGAAACTACACCGGATCTGCACGAACCTCCTGATAATATCCATAAATGGCTTGTTTTTGGTAAGAGCCGGACATTACTATATTGAAATTCGGGTGCATGGTACACGTCGGTACTCCAGTGCATTTCTCCCTCTGA